TAGGCTTACAAAGTTGATTTTGATCAAGTGCTTTCTGGGTTGTCTCAGACCTTGCAATTAGACTTTATCCCCCAACAAAAACAAAGGGGAGCCCTTTTATTTTATATACAAAGGATTTACTTGTTACTAATAGAATTTAGCCCCTGTTTTTCTTTAGATCCCTTTTTTTCACTCCGGTAGTATAATAAATCAAGTCAATGCAGAGGAAATGAATCCATTTATATACTATTAAGTAAGTTAAATATATAAAACATAATAAAAATTATGACACATCGCTTATTCTTTCTACTGGATCTTACGGAGCCTGTTCATACACGACATGATCCAGTATGATCATAGAAAAAGAAGATTCTCTTCAAACGAACCAGCCTATCCTCTGTACGGGGCTTTCGCGGTGGTTGGAACAAAGACACATTTTTGGTTGTGAATTAAAATGTGGCAGATAAGAATATATATTCTGCACAGCCCAATCAATAGTTCAAGTCACACACTCCCATAATCCAGTTTATCTTCGGAGAATTCACTTCAACTATAAGTGTTAAATAAAAAATACACTTAATATATTCTATTTTTGTAGAGTTGAAGAGAAATATCCAAATACATGTCTTATTCTTTTCAATAATCCATATTTGTAGCAATGAAATACTATTGTTCCTACCCCAAGTGTAAATGATTGATTACAAATAGCTATTAGCTATACTCTCTATAAAGGGCCAGAAATACCTTGCTTTCGTATCATTAGGAAGTGCATTAACATAAATACGGCAGTCAGAAGAGGTAATACAAAAGTGTGTAAACTATAAAAACGAGTCAAAGTGGATTGTCCTACACTAGCACTTCCGCGCAATAACTCTACCAGGGGCGATCCTATTACAGGAATAGCTTCCGGCACACCTGTTACAATTTTTACTGCCCAATAACCAATTTGGTCCCGAGGTAAAGAATAACCAGTTACACCAAAAGATGCAGTCAATACAGCCAAAACCACACCTGTAACCCAAGTCAATTCGCGAGGTTTTTTAAAGCCACCAGTGAGATATACACGAAATACGTGGAGGATCATCATTAGTACCATCATACTTGCCGACCATCGATGAACTGATCGGATTAACCAACCAAAGTTAGCTTCAGTCATTATATATTGAACAGAAGCAAAAGCATCCGTAACTGTCGGACGATAATAAAAAGTCATAGCAAACCCTGTAGCTACTTGTACTAAAAAACAAGTAAGCGTAATTCCTCCTAGACAATAAAATATGTTGACATGAGGAGGAACATATTTACTAGTTATATCATCAGCAATTGCCTGAATCTCAAGACGTTCTTCGAACCAATCATAGATTTTATTGAGATAGGTAAACCGAGGTACTCCCCTCTGAGAACCGTATATGAGAATTTCATCTCGTACGGCTCAAACAGAAAGACCAAAATACAAGTTCTATCAGGTATGTGATATTTTCGAAACTGACTAATTGTACGATTCACTCTTTTCTGACGATAGGAAAGAATAAAAAAACGAAAGCTCTTTATTGTGGTTATAATGCCAAAATATCAAGTCGGCTCATTCATCTATATGTTGATCAGGCCTCTTGAATCTTCTATATTACCTATTTTTCTTTTCTTTAATTGTTTTGTTATTTTTGTGTAATGAGATTGTACGACTGTTTTATTTTGTATTGATAGGAATTCTCTTGTTAAAGCCTATGAATCAATTAAAACCTCAGATTCATACTAGAACCACGATGAGTCACAATAAAACCCTGTCAAACTAAGTCCAAAAATTCTTTGAGTAAGAACCGGTGGATCATCACTTATTCAATGAACAAAGAACAAACATAATGACTCAAAATCCAAAGAGACCTTTGGACTTTGATCAAAATAAGCATAAACGAGAGTTTGAAATAAAATTTTTATTTTATTTATAAAATTTTATTTATTAAAAAACTTCTAAATCTACCTCTTTGAAAAAAAAAAAGGAAAGTCCGGCCACGAGGTCTGAATATTAAGTATGAATCATAGTTCTAATACTTTGTAATCTATTTCATATATTCCGTGCTTCAGATACAAGCAAAAAATGAAAATATCCGACGAAATAAAACCACATCTCTAGCAAGATGACAGACCTATTCGCTGTACTATCCATAGGATCAATTATAACAAGTCACACACTCATATTCCGGAAAGACAGAAACAAAGAAATTTCACGGTCGAACTACCAAAATAGAATGGGATACAAATCATAGATCTACATGCTTCACCTTGTCTTGAAAAGCTAGTTAATAGTTTTTGTAAATCTAATTCATGGAAATTCCATCCAGTAAAATAGAAGAATTATAAATCTCCAAAATAATAGATAAGAATATCGCAAATAGAGCCATTGCAATACCCATCAAAGGAGTAGTTCCCCACCCAGGAGCTACTTTACCATATTCTGAATTCAACGGTTTCAATAAATCCCCTACAATAGTTCGTCTTGAACCAGATCTAGAACTATCCTCAA